GAAAACCGAAGGAGCACACAAAGCAAACGAAGGGACTCACCAACGAATCAAGCTGAACACATCTTTGATCCACTCTACGAACTGAAAGCGAGATCTTGCAAAACAACCACGCAACGCCCGGATCTGCAAGAATGGCTATGTAGGTAAGGGGATCAGCGCTATGATCGCTTTGAGTTCTGCTTGAAATGTGTATGCTTACGTACGAGTTGCTATTCGGCCGTAGATCGGGTTCTGGGTTCTTCCCTCGAACTCCCTGAGTGGTATTTCGTAATGTAAAGCTAGTCTAAAGTAGATTCAGGATCAGGGTGGTGGGTGGGGTAAGAAGGTAGATGATAATAAAAAATTCTTTATCCTATTCTGCTAATTCTCTTCTTGTTGCACCATGTCCAAGCTTGACGATAGCAGTAGAACAAAAGTCACCATCGGACTCAAAGAATGAACCTTCCTTCCAAGATGTATGTCGTCCGACCCAACTTCAGACTCTTTCTTCCTGACCTATTTAACTCTCTGGCCGCAGTTATTTAGGCGGTATCCCGAGATTGAAGAGATCGAATTCCTCACGGGAACACACGAAACAAAGATATGAACTAGGTAAATAGAAATGGAAAAGAGATGTTTCCATTTCATCAAAATCATAAGCTTTTTCTACATCCATATGATCTACTAAAGTAGATCGGTATTGCCCATATAATGAAAGCAGATCTTGGTCCATGGAGTCCCAAGAAGGTAAGAACTCCAACCTGTCCGATGCTTCTTCGGCCAAATACGATATACAAGTGGGACCTGCACTATGAGCAAGCTGTGCGAAAAACCGCTTCTTTTTTCCGGTTTCGCACCAACTTGGGCGAAATGGGGTTCTACCGGGAAACCATGGATTTTTTAGTTTTCGCCATTGGTTACTGGTCGAGCCACTGGAATGGAATGAGATAAGAATCTCTGGAGATCTTTCCTCTCCACTTACTCGTAACAGGCTTTCCCTCTGTAGAAGACTTCTTCCGAATGGCATAATTGTCCTATTTTTTCCTCGATCTTCAAAGAAGACTGACTCCCCCTTCTCCTCTTTCATCGTCGTTGGTCCTTCTTTCACTAATGATCTCACCATTTTTTAGTAGTTCGCGCGAACGCGCGAGGGACTATCCTTTTTATCGCTTGCGCTTGCTTTTCACTCTCAAGGAAACGGTCTCTCTCTTCTATAAAGCGAAGCAAAGCGCATGGCGCTGAAGTGAAGAAAGCTCAATAAACACACACGAACACGATGCGCATAAATGAGACCGCTGATCATTTCATAAAACATATATGCTTGACCTTTCGCGATGCTTTTTTGGGGCGACCCACCAACCCAGCGATCGATGACAGAATGGTACGAACAAATAAAAGTCATTGGATTTGGTAGTTCTCCATTGACTTCTCTCTTTTCCCCTTTGCATATGTTCCTAAATGGGTGTGCGCCCCCAAGGGCCGGCCTCCCACTCTCTTATGCAGCATTTATTAGCTTGGCTGAGTTGGGTGGATCGTGCAATAAGCCTCTCTCGACTATCCCTTTCTCATACGTCTTTATGAAAGCCTCTCGCCTTTCGAGATCCGGTCCATCATCAACTCAGTCAGATCTTCTTGTTTGCTTGCTTTGATTAGGCTTCCTTTAACGGATTTGATCGGCATTTCGTGCCTGCAGCCCTGCTGGTTGTATCGCCCCGTACACCTCTTTTAACTAACTAAAAGCTTGGGCTTCTTCTGCGTTAAAAAGCTTGCTTCTCTTTTCTTGAAATATCTTTTTCGTAGAGTCAGGTCAGACATTCGCATCTTCTTCTACTAAATACCCAGAATCCTACCTCTATCCATAAGAATGGAAAGGTTTTCTAGTCGTACCTCTATTGATACGAGGGGCTGCTCCACTCTTCTATTGGTTTAGTGCGAAGGGCTGCCCTACATTCCTATTGGCACGAGGCAGTAGCCGCCGTTACCCGTTTTGGCCGAGAAGTCTTTTAAGATATCTCATAAGCAACTGAACTACCCTACGAGCAGCCAAAACAAAAGAAAGACTGCTAACAGCCTCTCGCCGGGAACTTATGTGAAAGAGAAGAGCAAACAAGAAAATCCGAGCTAGGTGGTCATAACGAAGTACGTTGGGAAACGGATTGCCATAATAGACAGTTGGTACGGAATCATTGAAATGAGGAGACACGTAGACTGCTCGAAGTGCGGGAAGTGCCTTTATTTACTAATCTAATTTAGGCCCGCAAGGGTAAGGGTACGACCAATCCATCTGCATCTGCTCCCCCTCTTCCATTCGTTGATCGAACTGCCGATGGTCGGGGGCGAAGAAACTCATTCTCATGCTCATGTGGTGGTTACAATTCAACCTACCCTTTTATCTTAATATCGAAAAATCCCTCCACTTTCACTCGTTATAGTATGATGAAAAAGCTCTCAAGCCACAGCCATTAGATGAAGAAGTTACTCCCTCTTATTAATTTAGTACGGAAGAGGACTACCCTACATCCCTTTGGCGCAAAGCGCCTGCCGCTGTCTGCTCCAGTCGAAATCTCTTTTGGGCTCATGAATAGAGGAAAGAGGATATCTCCCGTAAACCCAATAAATAATAGCTGGGATTGCCCGGTTTCTCTTCTAGTAAATAACCTTCGGAAAGAAAGCATTCCTCCCTCTCGCCTGCATCTGAGGGACTGGGCTCTAACCCAATAACTGAGCCTGCGTCAAGCTAGTTAAATCTTTAGAGGGGCCCTTTTGCCTAATACTAGGCCTACATTCTAGAAAGCAGGCACCGCTGCAACAGAAGAAAAGAAGGATCAACCAAATCCCCACCGACCGGTGAATGGAAGCGAGGGGCGAAGCAACTACTCAATAAGCAACAAAATTGATCTGCAAGCCATCATATATACATCATAAAGTTCCTAAGGCTACGCCCGGAGAAGACATGTACGGGAAAGCTGCCTCCCTTTGGTCAGCAGATGAAGGAGCCGGCCCCACAAGGTATGCATTTTCGGATTTTGCTGCAAGAGATGCTTCAGACTTGCTAATGTAATGGATTTGAATTCCTCTAATTGAGCCACAAAAACCCCAGTCCTTTTCATAGGATTTCGTATAATCCGGCACAGGAGATCTCAAAGCTACAACTAACCTCACGAAGATCAGGAAAAGATTCTAATTCCAGGTTTCTAGGCGGTGAACCGCTCTACTTTCTATAAAATTACTTGGGCTCGATCCAACATCAGGATGACCCGACAGGCCGAGCACGTCAACAACTTAATCACGACTTTGTGACCGGGGAAACAAGAGCTAGACTTCGGCAAAGGTCCCAATATCTATAGAATATGAATTTCTTGGAATTAAGTTTCCTTTACCAGTCTGTGTGCGAGATGCCCGGCAAACAAATATAATAAGGGTCGGTCGGTTCAGCATCTCAAGTGGTTGCTTCTTTCGATGTCCATGTGCCAATGCCAGGTTGGATCGGTCGAGACACTTGAATCTTAACTAGCTCCGTTTGCGTTGGATCAGCCTACTTCATGCACGAGCGGAAGACCTCCCCTGCCTTCCTAATAGGAACTAAAGGTACTGCGAAACCAGTCTACCTACCCGCTTGAAGATCCGGCAAGAACGGAGTGAACAAAATAGCTTGACTGCCTCGGAGATTAGAGTTATGATCTTTACACCTTCATTTGTGGGATCAGATCAGATGATGGGTCCAGAAGAGGGGCAAGCACGACTCTCTAAGGCATGGCGCCAAGCAAGACCCATCAAAAACCGATACCCAAATCTGTCTCGAATCAATATCCGAAGCTGACCTCGTCAATACGTGTTACACAAACGACGCATCGAACGAACAAGTAAGCGAATAGGGACCGGGTTCCTCGGGCAGCAAGCTGGCGAATCTAATAACTTTGATTCCTCATTCGATCAGTTGCGCTAACCCTGATTCCCCTCTTTCCTTTCCCTGGTTCGTTAAACAGAGTAGGGGGATCTAGCTTTAGCTCGAAGAGGAAACGAGTTCTCGTTCTGATCTGCACCGGGGGTTGCTTCGGTCAGTTACAGGGGCGGTCAGTAGGTAGTTCCGATTCTAGCTCCTAGCTCTGGAGAAGCAAACTTCAATGACAAAGATTTCACTACACTACTTATTACGTCAAACATTCCTCTTTCTACTTCTGACTCTCGCACGGATAGAGATGGAGGTCGGGATTCCCGCAGCACCGCGGCAATTCAATGAGCGAGACTTGCACTCAATAGTAGAACAATGAAAGCAGTAGTGGCACTCCCCATACTTAGATGGTCCGGCTACGCCTGGTTCTCCCTTTTCTCTTGATTTGCTTGCTCGAGGAAATGTATTCTGATTCCCCTTTCTTTTTATTAGTTTTAGGGTTGGGTCTGGCAGAGAGGAAGTACAATCAGCTACACCCGCCCTTGTGCCTCGTCAACTGGTTATCTTTTTTCCATTCACTTAGCCAGTGCTTCAGGTGGAACTGCTCATGTTGGGCATCCAATTAGCGCAGCATTGGGTATTGGTTCATTAGCTACATCTACATATAGACCGAAAAAATGCAATCACTTTATATTAGATATTAGGAAGGGAGATTTCTATTCAAATAGAAAAATAAAAAAAATTGAAATAGCGTATGAAATACGCCCAAAGACTCCCATGCCTTTCTGGACCAACCAGATTTCCGACAAGTCTTTCTGTTATAGCAAGAAGCGGAACTACAAGTGAATTTTAATCATTATGGATAACCAATTTATTTTCAAATATAGTTGGGAGACTTTACCCAAGAAATGGGTAAAAAAAATGGAAAGATCAGAACATGGGAATAGGTCTGATACCAATACGGACTACCCATTTCAATTGTTGTGCTTTCTTAAATTGCATACCTATACAAGGGTTCAAGTTTCGATCGATATTTGCGGAGTTGATTATCCTTCTCGAAAACGAAGATTTGAAGTGGTCTATAATTTACTGAGTACTCGGTATAATTCACGCATTCGTGTACAAACCA